CAAACAAAACAAAAACAGTATAAACAAAAGGGTTTACAGAATTTTTTGATCATACATAAGTATCGATCGACAATAATTTGTTGCTTTTTACCAACTTGATGTTAAGGAATTTCTGGACCTAGAAATTCATTTCATACAATTGAACCTTTTCAAACTGTTTCTTTTTAAGAACCAAAAAAACTTGTGCCAAAATAACAGATGCCAAGAAGAACAAAAGGCCTTGGACACGTAATGGATCTTGAAGCACTATTTCTGCATCTCCCTGACCAAACCCTCCTACATTGGGATTGCTTGTTAATGGTTGATCAAGCTTGATGGATTCACCCTCTGAAACAAGAAGTTCTGGTCCTGGAGGTACAATATCAACCACTTGATGTCCATCCGATGCATCAACTATGGTTATTTCATATCCTCCTTTTTCTTTACGTACTATTCTGCTTACTATACCTGCTGATGTAGCATTATAGACTGTATTGTTACTCTTGCTCCCATCAGGATAAATCTGACCCCTTCCTCTGTTCCCACCTACATATATGGGATATTTTAAGAAGTGAACGTCTTTCCTCGTAGCAGGGTCGGGGGAAAGAATGGGAAAGGCGATTTCACTATATTTCTGACCGGGAACAGGACCTATCACAAGAATATTTCTTTTATTGGGACGATAACTCTGAAAAGACAGATTTCCCATCTTTTCTCTCACCTCGGGAGAAATACGATCGGGGGGGGCTAACTCGAATCCCTCGGGTAAAATAAGAACAGCCCCTACATTCAAAGCCCCCTTTTTACCATTAGCAAGAACTTGTTTCAGTTGCATATCATAAGGGATTCGAACAACTGCTTCAAATACAGTATCAGGAAGCACGGCTTGCGGAACTTCAATATCCACGGGCTTATTAGCTAAATGGCAATTGGCACATACAATTCGTCCAGTTGCTTCTCGTGGGTTTTCATAACCCTGCTGCGCAAAAATGGGATATGCATTTGAAATAGATGCCCGAGTTATTACATATATCATGATCGATACAGAAATCGATTGAGTCATCTGTTCCTTTACCCAAGAAAAAGTATTTCTATTTTGCATGTCCAATCATTGATCCCGGAATTTCTACAATAAATTAGATAGGTAGCTAGTATAGTTCCCTATACACGAGTCTGTCATTGTACTGGGATAATTGTACTGGAATATAGGACGAATACCTTGAAGAGCTAGAAGTATAAAGAATTAAGTAAGATTGAAAATGCTTTCTTTATATACGAAGAAAGATTCTGATTTGATTGATATCAGGAGATCAAATGAGTTCTTCATTCATTCATTGAATGATAAATAACTACAAGTGAAGGAGATACACGATTTAAATAATAGAAGATCCAATATTTCACAATTGTATCTAAAATAACTGGAAAAGTGGAAACAAGACTAGATATAATTTGATCGTTATGAACCAATCCAAAATCGTTGTAGACCGAACCAATCATTAGTTCCCAACCATGGGTCGAATGAAATCCGATCCATAAATCAGTAACTAAAAGAATCAAAAAAGCTTTTATTGTGTCACTTAAGTTATAGAGGAATTCCTGAATCCAAGAATTAAGAATGACAAGTTCTTCATTACCCAGAATAAAATAACCACTTAGAATAGCGAAACAAATTATATTTGTCGAGAAATCCAAAATGATATGGAGATGATATTCATTGTGTGTTTTGACCAATTGTATCGTTTCCTTGTGTATTCCTATACGAAGTTTTTGTATATGCGTTTCCGGGTACTCCTTTATCATTTCATCCAAGAGGAATAGTTCTTCCAATTCTATGAATCTTTCTAGAACGTTTTTCTCTTGAATATCATTCAAAAAAGTTTCGGATTTCCCGGTATTCCACCAATTAGTAACCCAAGGTTCCAGACATTTATTAAATGAGAGAGAGATCCACCAGGGCAAAAATATTATGGATGAAATATATGGGAGGGAGACCCAGGCTTTCTTTTTTTTTTTCATTTTTATCCTAAAAGGACCCTTATTCTATTTCTATATTCCTTTCCTTCTAGATCCTAGATCTAAATTATTACACAAAAATAGGAAATAGACCCATGGGTTCAATACCTTTTTATAGAACTCGTACTTCAGAGAAATATAAGATAAAGTCGACGGTTGTATTAAAAAGGAAATTAGCAAGTTTTTTTCCATTTTTTCTTCAGTTCATTTCAAAATACTTCAATTGGTACGCGCAAGAAATAGGCCAATTCGGCAGCTTTTTGTTCAATTTCTCGTGGAGTAAAATACTCATCAGTACGAGTCAAGGGAATGGCTCCTTGGCCTCTGATTTCCATATAAAGGACACGACGAGGATAAAGACCCTCTTTAACCTCCATTCTGATTGATTGTATATCTCTCATAAGTAAGCGAAGGAAGATGCGACGATTTATTCCAGGAAATCCCCAACGAAAAATACACACTATTCCTTCTTTTCTATCGAATCTGTCATAACCACTACCTACATTCCATGAAATTGTGCACCACAAATAGGAGCTAATGAATAGACCTGCGATCCCATAGAAAGACATCACGATCCCTTGTGGAAAAAAAATAATTTGCTGAGATGGAAATACGGATATCAGATTCCTACCAAGATAACTGGAAGTTCCAACCACTAAGAATCCTAGTGAACCTAAAAAAAGGATACAGGCCCAGAAAAAATTACTTGTTTTTCGAGACCCCATTATAAGTTCTATCCATATATGTTCTGATCGCCAATTCATACTCTACTAGATCCGGTTGCATTCGATTGGAATTGAAAGAATAACCCAAATGAATTTTACTTTCTTGATCCCGAAGTAACTTTCATTAACTAGCACTATTCTGATGTAAACCGTTAGAAGTAATTTGTTAGATACATTGACTTTCCATTTAAATAAAATATTCGCCGATCCATTTTTAATTTAACCAGCTATACCTGCATATACATGCATTTATGCGGATATCATGTATCCGCATAAATGCATAATAGTTCTCTCATTTGTGTTCGTAAAGAGTCACATATCGTACCATATTACACTAAATAAATATCTGTATTATGATCCAGTGTTGAAATAAATTGATGAGATTTGGTCCCATCGGATCTAGACAATCTTATTTTTTTGGACATGAAGAGATAAAGAAGCCATTGCAATTGCCGGAAATACTAGGCCCACTAAAGGCACAAAAATAGAGGGTAAGTTGAGATCTGTCATAGAATGGGTGCCTCGATTTAATATTTCTATCTATTAGAAAGAGAAAGATATCTTATGATATGATAAGTATATCTATCCTAAGTATATATCATAAACTGTATTATATTTATAATATTATTTATTATATATAAAAATATAATTATTATATTATAATTTCTAAATATTAATATTTTTTATTTAATAATTTATTAAATAAAAAATATTAATATTTAGAAATTATAATTTATAAGAAATATTTATAAGTAGTTAATAAGTAGTTAATAAGAAGTAGTTAATAAGTGCAAGGAATGTAGAACTAAATAAGATAAGTGTACCTATTCATCTTTCTACACGAATATGTATGATAATTCGCTTTATTAATTTATTTTATTATTCTTTTCCCATCCTTATTTCTTTCTATCTTTCTAATCTAATAAGGAGTTTATTATGAAAATAAAAGATTTTATTAGGAGTTTGCGACTCTAACTAATTCGATCCATCCAACAAATGGGGATTCATAGTAAAAAATGGGGGTTATCGATAGATATAGAAATAACTTCTATTCTCTATTTTATATTTATTTCTTTTTATTTTGATTTCGATATTTTTTTTTTATTGTCTATATTAATACGTAAGAAGGCCAGATAAATTTTTTTTTTTAATTTTCCCTAATTCTAATTCCTCGGAGGGAGAAATTCACTTTTTTATCCTGTTGATAGAAGGTTCGTGATTACTAATCATGAATAGAGGTAGGATAAAAAAATAGATCTGGAGGAAAAACGAAAAAGTAATTACCCGAAACTTCTAACTCTTATTACAAGTAGAACTTATGTCATCAAAGAAAACACCATCCTTTTTCGTTTTTTTTGATTACGATGAACTAAATATTTGTTCGCTACAAATAACTGAATTTAGTACTATACTTTATTCATTTTTTGAATTTTGATTCAAGGGAAAGAAACCGTGGAGCTGAAATAACTCACTCAGAACACCTTTTAAAGGATTACGTGGTACAATTGGGTCAAATAAGCCTTTATGGAATAAATACTCAGCCGCTTGTGAACCATCGGGTACTGTCTTATTCAATGTTTGTTCAATTACTCTTTTGCCCGCAAATGCAATGTAGGCATTAGGTTCAGCAACAATGACATCTCCCAACATACCAAAACTGGCTGTTACTCCACCGGTTGTAGGAGATGTAAGGATTGATACATAAAAAAATTTTTTATTTGATTGATAATTATATGAAGCGGAAGATATTTTAGCCATTTGCATCAAACTCAAACTTCCTTCTTGCATGCGCGCTCCTCCAGAAGCACACACAATAATGACAGGTAGAGATCGATTAGTAGCATACTCGATCAAACGGGTGATTTTCTCGCCTACTACAGATCCCATACTACCTCCCATGAACTTAAAATCCATAACTCCAATTGCTATGGGAATACCATTTAGTTGACCTATGCCTGTTTGAACAGCTTCAGTTAAACCTGTCTTTCTTTGATAAGAATCGATATGATCTCTATAGGGTTTCCCCTCTGAATGAAATTCAATGGGGTCCATAGAGACCATATCTTCATCCATAGGATCCCAAGTCCCCGGATCAATCGAAAGTTCGATTCTATCTGAACTGCTCATTTTCAAATGATATCCACACTGTTCACAAATATTCATTTTTGACCTAAAAAATTTTTTATAATTTAATCCATAACAATTTTCGCATTGAATCCATAAATGTCTGTATTTTTTTTTTCTACCGAAATCATTAGATCTTCTTCTTATATTGAAATCACT